AAATACGCTTTTCTATATTTATCCATGGATCCTTTACTAATACTCATTAAATTGGAAGTATTGATCCAATTCAAAAAAAAAATTATGTTTCGCAATTAAATAATCCAATTTTCCATTTTTAATTGACCCTTGGATACAAATCACGAGAATGTATATTTTTCCTCGAATCCTTCGTTGAGAGGTAAAGGATTAAATCCTTTTAAGAAATAAAGTTTTTCTTCGGAATATGAATCAAATCAAACCGAGGGATCCCTTAACTATAAAAGGGATTAATAAAACGAATCACACTTTTACCACTAAACTATACCCGCTACAATGGGATTATTGTATATAAATGCAACTTTTGTCGAACAAAAAAAGGTAATCGGACGTAATCAAGATAGGATCCAAAACAAAATAATGATGAAAATTATAGCATTGACGTGTTTGTTTTGGTTTTGTCAGTAAACCTAATCAGATTAGTAAAAGAGCACTCCTAATTCAAAATTTAAATAAAGAATAAAGAACAAGTTCTTTCTTTTGCTGGAGGATTTTTGACAGAACAGATAGGGCTCGATAAAACTATTTATGTTATGACATAAGAATGCATTGCACAACAATCCACAGTTCCTTATTTTTTTTTTTTCTTTTTTTCCAGTAAAGGAAAAAAAATAAGAAAAGAAAGAATAATAATAATAAAAAATGACACTTTGATTCTATAGAATGAAATTCCATATCATAGGAATGGAAAGATCCCTTCTTCTGATTGTTGTTTCAATAATCAATAATAAACATTTTTGTTTTCAAACAAATCATTTTATCTATATCTATGATTTGGAATGGAACAAAAAATGGCCCGGCTAGGTACTGACCAGGCCAGGCCGTGAAAAGAAAAAAAGCTCTTTCGGAAGAAGAGGTATTCTTGCTTTTTTATTTTTTTTTATTCGAAATATCTCTTTAGAACCATTTCTTTATCTAAATGGGATTGCTTATAAAAGTAGTATATATTAAAGTTGTATATATTAATAGAGTAAAAAAAAATAAAGAGAGATAAAGAAAAGAAAGGCTTTTTTTCAAGCCTTACTTTTTGTGTAATGTAAGATAGTAATTATCCTTTTTCAATTGGGAGAGATGGCTGAGTGGACTAAAGCGTCGGATTGCTAATCCGTTGTACGAGTTTTTCGTACCGAGGGTTCGAATCCCTCTCTTTCCGTTTCCGTTGATGACTTGTTATTTTATTTATTCTTTTTTTCAAAACCTTTCCTTTGTTTTTGTTTTATTTCATATAATAAATAAGGATGTACAATAGATAAAATCCTAAGTAAGAACATTGAAAAATTAAGCAAGTAAAAAGAAAGGCCTTTTTATTCTTCACGTCCAGGATTACGTCCTGGATCATTAGATAGGAATCCAAAGATGAAGAGAGAAACAAAAAATATCACTACTGTGTAAACAAAGAGTTTGAGAGTAAGCATTACACAATCTCCAAGATCTTTTTTTTTCAAAAAAAAAAGAGAATAGATTCTCCATTTTTATACCCCATATCCTATTTTGACACCAATAAACAAAATGGTTTCTCGAAATCAAAAATCAAAAAGAATTTTCAGAAATTCATTTGGAATAAGAGTCGAGTCTTTCATTAAAAAAAAATCTTTCCTATTTTGAAATGACTCTAAAAGGGTTTTTCAATAAATGAAAAAGAATCCGAATGAGGAAAGGAAAGAGGGGAGTCAGATTTTTTGCAGCTATCTAAGAATTGTTTGAATCGAGGGTTCATGCTGTAAGACTTATCCGATCTTATCCATTGTTCCCATTTTTTTTTTCGAATAAATCATGTCTAGGACAGTATTAAAGATCTCATCGAAAACTTACAGCAGCTTGCCAAACAAAGGCTAAGAGAAAAAAGAGAAGGGGTATTACTGGCATAAAATCTACGATTGGATTCAAAAAAGCGTAGGCCTCAGGCAATTTGGCTAAGAAAAAACTACTTGAATAAAGGGTGGAATGAAGACAGATACAGATCAAACTAAAGATATTAAGCATAACAAACATTTTTTTTTTCTTGGACTTGGAGATAATTGTATTTTGATTGAGTTATTGTTATTGATAATTGATATCCCTTAAAAATGAAAAAAAAAGTAAGGGATACCAAAAAATCCTTCTTTGAACTCACCCAATCAAAAATCCTTCAATTCTCAAAAAAGAATAGAAGAAATCATACTTTTATACAATATCTTAATTGAATTATATGTAATGATCAATAAATTCAGCTTCATTGTATATCTACACGTGTCAAAACCCTAGGAACAATAGAGTCCATAGATATTTATTTTCGATTGGAATTGACGAACAACCAAAAACAATACTACTCTTTAGTAGTATTGAATAGAAATTGAAATGGGGCGTGGCCAAGTGGTAAGGCAACGGGTTTTGGTCCCGCTATTCGGAGGTTCGAATCCTTCCGTCCCAGGGAATACCTATTCTATATATAGATAGAAACAGAGTAGAGAAATATCTATTATCACAATAAAGAAAGGTTTTCTTTTTGAACTACCTTCTCTACTCTTTAAGAGTTAAATATTGGATATTATGTGATTATTGTTTCTGATTTTTAATGATTCTATTCTTCTTTAAATCCTATTTTTTCACAAATTAAATTCAACTAAGATACATATAGATGAAACTGAATCGAGTTGTAATCTAGATTCGAAGAATTGGAAATAAAGAAAAAAGGGGGTTGCAAAAGAGGTTGAATGCGCTTTTCATCGTATGTCCATCCCCTTATACTTTGAATATTGAATATTCGTATTGAAGTTTAAGTTAGTTACTTCGAAAAGCCTTACGTCCCATATAATAAGAATTAATTAACAATGTAAGATAGCAATTTAACTAGCTGTGCTTGTACAAATTGGATTAAGAAATAATCAAGTTACATACATATAACGTATCTATTTTCTTTGAACCTCATTTTTAGGTATTTCATTTCGTATTTGATTTGGTTCTCATATATAATTGTAAATATATGTAATAATATATACAGGGGGGTAATTCATACATCCTATATTTTATTCCCCTTGCTTTAAATAAAAATTATTGAACGAACCCCCACCAGTCAAAGAAACTACGCGTAAAATGAGGAAATGCTTAATGTATTATTGTCGTTCTATTTCAGTGATAACGTTTTTTGGTTTTTTGAAAAAGATTTTGGATCCGTTAATTTGAAATATTCTATATTGAATATTCATAATTCATTCCAATGACAATTGTTCAGTCTATCTGATAGAGGGAATTCTTTTTTTTATGATTTTCTTTTTCAGTATGAAATCAAAGAAAAAGAGCCTAAATATTCCTTTACATCCACTTTTTTTTATTAACTCCACGAAAAAAAGAAATCAATTTCTTTTTCTATCTATCTATATTTTTTTAATCACTGAGGTTTAATTCAAAGATGAATTATTTATGATGATAAATGCAATCTTTAGGAAAACTTTATTCAAATAGTGATATCCAGGTAGGTTTTTTTTTCAATTCAATAACTATTTGAATTGAATGATTTCTTATGAGTATTTGATATTCGAAGAAGTCTAAGATTGTTGAATATATCCTCTCAAGTTACTTGAAGATGCAATGTAGATTCAATACAAAGAACTTTTTTCTTCCTAATATTTAGAAATTAATAATTAATAAATAAAATAAAAATATTGCATTCATCCAATAAAAAGAAAATCGAGGATTAAAGTGAATTCTTTCTAAGACTTCTTTAGAAACCAATGGAACGACCGAACAAATGACTATTCATGATTCCCTAATTGAATCAATTACATATCAGTTCCAAACTAGAGGAATGTTATGGTAAAACTTCGTTTGAAACGATGTGGTAGAAAGCAACGTGCGACTTGAAGGACATGATCAGTTGTGGATTCTTACACCCACCCTTTTTATTATATAGGAATGAAGGTGCTCTTGGCTCGACATCCTTTGTTCTGTTCCACTCGAAACCTCATTTTTTCTTGGGTTGTAGTGTAAACAGTATGTGATGTAGCTCGAGTAGAAAGTATTGATTCATTTCTCAGGGCAAGGATCTAGGGTTAGTGCCAATTAATAAGTTGGAACAACTTCGTAAGTGTAGTCTATTTTCGATTTCTAAATCGAAAGGATCCAATTCGAGCAAGTTTCAAATCCAAAAAAGGAAAATTTGTTGGAATTAGTGAAACTCTTTTGATCAAAAGTGTATCTTGCGGGAATCAACCGTTTATGATTCTTTGATAGAAATAAATCAGAAAAAGGGCCGTGTTGCTGCCATTTTGAAACGATTAAAAATCACCGAAGTAATGTCTAAACCCAATGATTCAAGGCAAAGATAAAATATTTTGGAACAAGGAAATATCTTTTTTTTAATTGTCTCGACAACTAGATCAAGAATAAGGAGTCCAAATATATTCTAAATGAGACAAAGAAAAAGGGGTTAGAGACCACTCAAAAAATCAAATACATAAGGGTTTTCTTTTGAGCTATTTCATATTTCCGAGTTACTCAACTTGAGTTTTGAGAATACAAATGATTTTTTTTTTGATAAAGAAAAAGAAGAATAAAAAAGTATTAAATAATCTTAGTCTAATTTATTTGATTTAATGCTTTTATAGATCTATTTGACATTCGAATTGTATACATAGACATATCTTCTAATTTCTCGAGCCGTACGAAGAGAAAGCTTCGTATACGTTTCTAGGGGGGGTTCTAGTTTATCTACGTCTATCCCAATGAGCCGTTTATCGAATCGTTGCAATTGATGTTCGATCCCGAAGAGAAGGAAGAGATCTTCGGAAAGTGGGTTTTTATGATCCGATAAATAATCAAACGTATTTAAATATTCCTGCTATTCTATTTTTTCTTGAAAAAGGTGCTCAACCTACAGGAACTGTTTATGATATTTTAAAGAAAGCGGGTGTTTGTTTTTAGAGAATTTCGTCTTAATTAAAGGAAAGTCAATTAATGAAATACAAAAGAAGAGGGTGTGGGTG